AATGGATTCATATTAAGTTCCTCGCACCAAAAAAAAAGAAATGGTTAATGATACAATCAACCGATGAATTATTACTTCATTATTCCATCACTTAAGATCTATCCGAAAAAAAAAAAAAGAACTAAGAACTCTGAATTGAAATAATAATATTACTGAATCATCAGAGCTACTTCGATATCTCGTTTTTAGTTCCTATCCGTGGAGTCTTTGTAAATCTATACGGTTCCAGTTCTTCCATTTCTTTGTTCCGAACCATTCCATTCTTTCAATTCTTCGCTCTTTCTCTTCTATATGCATGCTTGACTTCATTTGTTTATTCATTCAATCCACAGTCACAGATAAAACGGAAGGGCTTGCATTGGAATCCGTCTAAATTCAGTGGGATGGGAAATAATATATATGATAGCCCATATATAACTAGTGAATATCTAATATCACATATACATTGTTTCTTTAATAACGTAAACCATCCGTATCTTCTATTGAACCGGATTCTAGAATCATTCTTCGAAACATATACAGGGATTGGCTTAGAGCCCTTACATATACCCAGCTCGACCCCCCTTACTTTTTTTTAATTCTCTAATATCATACATTTTTTTTTTTGCTCCTATTCTAGATCGTATATACCGGTATGAGTTGGGATAAGCTTTTTTTTAAGACCATTTCGGAAGCTAGTCAATGATGGCCCTCCATGGATTCACCTATATAAGCTGCGGCTAAAGTTGCAAAAATAAGAGCCTGAATCCCGCTTGTGAATAATCCAAGGAACATGACAGGTATAGGAACCACCGAAGGTACTAAAGAAACAAGAACAACAACTACTAATTCATCCGCTAATATATTCCCGAAAAGTCGAAAACTAAGTGATAAGGGTTTTGTAAAATCTTCTAGGATGTTAATTGGTAAAAGTATTGGAGTTGGTTGAATGTATTTACCGAAATAACCCAATCCTTTTTTGGTAAGACCCGCATAGAAATATGCCACTGACGTAGGTAAAGCTAAAGCAACAGTAGTATTTATATCATTCGTGGGTGCAGCTAACTCTCCATGCGGTAACTGTATGATTTTCCGGGGTAAAAGGGCACCTGACCAGTTAGAAACAAAAATAAATAGGAACATAGTTCCAATAAAGGGAACCCAAGGACCATATTCTTCTCCAATCTGAGTTTTGCTCAAGTCTCGAATGAATTCGAGGACATATTCGAAGAAATTCTGACCGTCGGTTGGAATGGTTTGTGGATTCCGAACAGCTATAGTGGCTGAACCTAATAAGATAGCAATTACAACCCAAGAAGTGATAAGTACTTGGGCATGGACTTGGAAACCCCCTATTTGCCAATAAAAATGTTGGCCTACTTCCACATCGGATATATCGTATAACGCTTTTAGTGAGTTGATGGAACAGGGTAAAACATTCATATTGCCCTCTGACATAAATAGAACTTAAAAAGGAATTATTTTGATTCAGCCATCTCGTATCTCTTTCTCAACTCGTCTACTTTGAATCAATCGTATATTTCGGATCCCAAGTGATCACATAATATCCCCAGTGATTTTGATCTCTTTTTTGAGACTCAGGGATAGTAACCGATTCAATCAATTTATGGAGTTTCCAAAGTCATTGACTTATCCTAATCAACAATTTCTTATATAGCTAGAACTGCCCTCACAAATTGCGGATACTAATTTGTTAAGAATAAATCGGATTGAAGCTATAGCGTCATCGTTCGCTGGAATCGGAATCTTTGCGAGATCCGGGTCACAATTTGTATCGATTAAACAAATTGTTGGAATCCTCAAAGTGAGACATTCTCGAAGAGCCGTATATTCTTCTTGCTGACCAACGATGATTACAATATCGGGTAACCCCGTCATATATTTGATCCCGCCCAGATAGGTTTGCAAGTGAGATAATTGCCTCTTCAACATTGCTACATCTCTTTTCGGGAGACAGTTGAGTTTCCCCGTATTTTGTTCCGATCTCAAGTTCCTGAACCTATGAAGTCTCATTTCTGTAGTGGACCAATTCGTTAACATACCACCGAGCCATTTTTTATTAACATAATGACACCGAGCCCTTATTGCAGCTGATGCTACTAAATTGGCTGCTTTATTTTTGGTACCAACTATTAAGAAGTGTTTTCCTATACTTGCTGCATCAAAAACTAAATCACAGGCTTCTGACAAAAAACGAGCAGTTCGAGTAAGATTTGTAATATGAATACCTTTACGCTTTGAAGAGATGTAAGGTGCCATTCTAGGATTCCATTTCCTAGTACCATGGCCAAAATGAACTCCTGCTTTCACCATCTCTTCAAAATTCATGTTCCAATATCTTCTTGTCATTTCTCCCCACATTTTCTCTCTTTTTTTTTTTATTTAAGAGGTACCTGAAATAAATAATTGTTCCGACGGAACCTTCTACCGGAGATTGACCGTTAATACCCAGTCCAAGTCATTAATTCCTTTCTATTCGTTATTATCTTTATTACCAAAT